TGGTAATAAAGATAATAACGAATAGAAAGGAATTAATGACTTGGACTGGGTATTAACGGTCAATCTCCGGTAGAAGGTTCCGTCGGAACAATTATTTATTTCAGGTACCTCTTAAATAAAAAAAAAAAGAGAGAAAATGTGGGGAGAAATGACAAGAAGATATTGGAACATGAATTTTGAAGAGATGGTGAAAGCAGGAGTTCATTTTGGCCATGGTACTAGGAAATGGAATCCTAGAATGGCACCTTACATCTCTTCAAAGCGTAAAGGTATTCATATTACAAATCTTACTCGAACTGCTCGTTTTTTGTCAGAAGCCTGTGATTTAGTTTTTGATGCAGCAAGTATAGGAAAACACTTCTTAATAGTTGGTACCAAAAATAAAGCAGCCAATTTAGTAGCATCAGCTGCAATAAGGGCTCGGTGTCATTATGTTAATAAAAAATGGCTCGGTGGTATGTTAACGAATTGGTCCACTACAGAAATGAGACTTCATAGGTTCAGGAACTTGAGATCGGAACAAAATACGGGGAAACTCAACTGTCTCCCGAAAAGAGATGTAGCAATGTTGAAGAGGCAATTATCTCACTTGCAAACCTATCTGGGCGGGATCAAATATATGACGGGGTTACCCGATATTGTAATCATCGTTGGTCAGCAAGAAGAATATACGGCTCTTCGAGAATGTCTCACTTTGAGGATTCCAACAATTTGTTTAATCGATACAAATTGTGACCCGGATCTCGCAAAGATTCCGATTCCAGCGAACGATGACGCTATAGCTTCAATCCGATTTATTCTTAACAAATTAGTATCCGCAATTTGTGAGGGCAGTTCTAGCTATATAAGAAATTGTTGATTAGGATAAGTCAATGACTTTGGAAACTCCATAAATTGATTGAATCGGTTACTATCCCTGAGTCTCAAAAAAGAGATCAAAATCACTGGGGATATTATGTGATCACTTGGGATCCGAAATATACGATTGATTCAAAGTAGACGAGTTGAGAAAGAGATACGAGATGGCTGAATCAAAATAATTCCTTTTTAAGTTCTATTTATGTCAGAGGGCAATATGAATGTTTTACCCTGTTCCATCAACTCACTAAAAGCGTTATACGATATATCCGATGTGGAAGTAGGCCAACATTTTTATTGGCAAATAGGGGGTTTCCAAGTCCATGCCCAAGTACTTATCACTTCTTGGGTTGTAATTGCTATCTTATTAGGTTCAGCCACTATAGCTGTTCGGAATCCACAAACCATTCCAACCGACGGTCAGAATTTCTTCGAATATGTCCTCGAATTCATTCGAGACTTGAGCAAAACTCAGATTGGAGAAGAATATGGTCCTTGGGTTCCCTTTATTGGAACTATGTTCCTATTTATTTTTGTTTCTAACTGGTCAGGTGCCCTTTTACCCCGGAAAATCATACAGTTACCGCATGGAGAGTTAGCTGCACCCACGAATGATATAAATACTACTGTTGCTTTAGCTTTACCTACGTCAGTGGCATATTTCTATGCGGGTCTTACCAAAAAAGGATTGGGTTATTTCGGTAAATACATTCAACCAACTCCAATACTTTTACCAATTAACATCCTAGAAGATTTTACAAAACCCTTATCACTTAGTTTTCGACTTTTCGGGAATATATTAGCGGATGAATTAGTAGTTGTTGTTCTTGTTTCTTTAGTACCTTCGGTGGTTCCTATACCTGTCATGTTCCTTGGATTATTCACAAGCGGGATTCAGGCTCTTATTTTTGCAACTTTAGCCGCAGCTTATATAGGTGAATCCATGGAGGGCCATCATTGACTAGCTTCCGAAATGGTCTTAAAAAAAAGCTTATCCCAACTCATACCGGTATATACGATCTAGAATAGGAGCAAAAAAAAAAATGTATGATATTAGAGAATTAAAAAAAAGTAAGGGGGGTCGAGCTGGGTATATGTAAGGGCTCTAAGCCAATCCCTGTATATGTTTCGAAGAATGATTCTAGAATCCGGTTCAATAGAAGATACGGATGGTTTACGTTATTAAAGAAACAATGTATATGTGATATTAGATATTCACTAGTTATATATGGGCTATCATATATATTATTTCCCATCCCACTGAATTTAGACGGATTCCAATGCAAGCCCTTCCGTTTTATCTGTGACTGTGGATTGAATGAATAAACAAATGAAGTCAAGCATGCATATAGAAGAGAAAGAGCGAAGAATTGAAAGAATGGAATGGTTCGGAACAAAGAAATGGAAGAACTGGAACCGTATAGATTTACAAAGACTCCACGGATAGGAACTAAAAACGAGATATCGAAGTAGCTCTGATGATTCAGTAATATTATTATTTCAATTCAGAGTTCTTAGTTCTTTTTTTTTTTTTTCGGATAGATCTTAAGTGATGGAATAATGAAGTAATAATTCATCGGTTGATTGTATCATTAACCATTTCTTTTTTTTTGGTGCGAGGAACTTAATATGAATCCATTGA